TTAGAACCCCCTTTACTTGCAGGAGTACATCTTGGATCTGTCGATTATGTTATGGCCGTAGTCCCACTCATGGCGACTTGGTCGAATTGGGAGAAGCAGTAGGTATTATTGCGGGTCAATCTATTGGGGAACCCGGGACTCAACTAACATTAAGAACTTTTCATACCGGTGGAGTATTTACAGGTGGTACTGCAGAACATGTACGAGCTCCTGATAATGGAAAAATAAAATTCAATGAAGATTTGGTTCATCCCACACGTACACGTCATGGGTATCCTGCTTTTCTATGTTATATAGACCTATATGTAACTATTGAGGGTCAAGATCTTCTACATAATGTGAATATTCCACCAAAAAGTTTGATTTTAGTTAAAAATGATCAATATGTAGAATCAGAACAAGTGATTGCTGAGATTCGCGCCGAAGCATCCACCTTGAATTTTAAAGAGAGAGTTCGAAAACATATTTATTCTGACTCAGAGGGAGAAATGCACTGGAGTATCGCTGTGTACCATGCACCCGAATATACATATGGTAATGTTCATCTCTTACCAAAAACAAGTCATTTGTGGATAGTATCTGGAGTTCCGTACAGATCCAGTATAGTCCCTTTTTCGCTCCACAAGGATCAAGATCAAATAAATATTCATTCTCTTTCTGCCGAACGAAAATATATTTCTAACCCTTCAGTGACTAATGATCAAGTGAGACACAAATCGTTTAGGTCGGATCCTTCTGGTAAAAAGGGGGAGTGGGTTCTTGATTATTCAGGACCTGATCGAATCATATGTAATGTTCATTGTAATTTCATATATCCCCCCATTCTCGACGATAATTCTGATTTATTGGCAAAGAGGCGAAGAAATAGATTCATCATTCCATTACAATCTAATCAAGAAAAAGAACTAATACCCCGTTCGGGTATCTCGATTGAAATACCCATAAATGGTCTTTTCCGTATAAATAGTATTCTTGCTTATTTCGATGATCCCCGATACAGAAGAAAGAGTTCAGGAATTACTCAATATGGGACTATAGAGGTGGATTCAATCGTCAAAAAAGAGGATTTGATTGAGTATCGAAGAACAAAAGAATTTAGGCCAAAATACCAAACGAAAATAGATCGATTTTTTTTCATTCCCGAGGAAGTGCATATCTTACCCGGATCTTCTTCTATAATGGTACGGAACAATAGTATCATTGGAGTAGATACACGAATTACTTTCAATATAAGAAGCCGAGTAGGCGGATTGGTCCGAGTGGAGAAAAAAAAAAAAAAGATTGAACTCAAAATATTTTCTGGGGATATCTATTTTCCTGGAGAGACAGATAAGATATCCTGGCACAGCGGCATCTTGATACCACTAGGAACGGGAAAAAAAAATTCTAAGGAATCAAAAAATTGGATCTATGTCCAACGGATCACACCCACCAAAAAAAAGTATTTTGTTTTGGTTCGACCCGTAGTCACATATGAAACGGCGGACGGGCTAAATTTAGCAACGCTTTTCCCCCAGGATCCCTTGCAGGAAAGGGATCATGTGCAACTTCGAGTTGTCAATTATATCCTTTCCGGAAATGGTAAACCAATTCGCGGAATTTCTCATACAAATATTCAATTAGTTCGAACTTGTTTAGTATTGAATTGGGACCAAGACAAAAAGGGTTCTTCCATAGAGGAGGTTCATGCATCCTTTGTTGAGGTAAGGGTAAATGATCTGATTCGAGATTTCATAAGAATGGACTTAGTGAAGTCCCTCATTTTGTATACCAGAAAAAGGAATGATCCGGCAGGATTAATTCCCGCTAATGGATCAGATCGTACCAATCTCAATCCTTTTTATTCCAAGGTAAGGATTAAACAATCACTTACCTGGCATCAAGGAACTATTCGTACGTTGGTGAATAGAAATAAGGAATGCGAATCTTTGATAACTTTGTCATCATCTAATTGTTCTCGAATAGGTCCACTCAACGATTTGAAATATAACAACAATGTGACAAAAAAATCAAATAAAAGGGATCCACTACTTCCAATTAGGAATTCGTTGGGTCCTTTAGGAATTGTCCCTAAAATTACGAATTTTTTTTCATTTTACTATTTAATAACTCATAATCAGATCTTGGTAAATAAACATTCGCTGCTTGACAATTTAAAACAGACTTTCCAAATACTTAAATATTATTTAATGGATGAAAATGGGAGGATTTATAATCCCAATCCATTCAGTAACATGATTTTTCATCCATTCAATCGGAATTGGTATTTTTTCCATCACGATTATTGTGAAGAAACATCGACGATAATTAGCCTTGGACAGTTTTTTTGTGAAAATGTATGTATATCTAAGTATGGACCACATCTAAAATCGGGTCAGGTTCTAATTGTTCATGTTGACTCTTTAGTAATAAGATCTGCAAAGCCCTATTTGGCTACTCCAGGAGCAACCGTTCATGGCCATTATGGGGAAATCCTTTACGAAGGAGATACCTTAGTTACATTTATATATGAAAAATCGAGATCTGGTGATATAACACAAGGTCTTCCAAAAGTAGAACAAGTGTTAGAAGTTCGTTCGATTGATTCAATATCAATGAACTTAGAAAAACGGGTTGAAGGTTGGAACGAACGTATAACAAGAATTCTTGGGATTCCTTGGGGATTCTTGATTAGCGCTGAGCTAACCATAGCGCAAAGTCGTATATCTTTGGTTAATAAAATTCAAAAAGTTTATCGATCCCAGGGAGTGCAGATACATAATAGGCATATAGAAATTATTGTACGTCAAATAACATCAAGAGTGTTGGTTTCAGAAGATGGAATGTCTAATGTTTTTTCACCAGGTGAATTCATTGGATTGTTGCGAGCGGAACGAACGGGGCGCGCTTTGGAAGAAACGATCTGTTACCGAGCCGTCTTATTGGGCATAACGCGAGCGTCTCTGAATACTCAAAGTTTCATATCTGAAGCGAGTTTTCAAGAAACTGCTCGAGTTTTAGCAAAAGCCGCTCTACGAGGTCGTATCGATTGGTTGAAAGGCCTGAAAGAAAATGTTGTTCTGGGGGGTGTGATACCCGTTGGTACCGGATTCAAAGGATTAGTGCACCGTTTAAGCCAACACAGCAACATTTCTTTGGAAATCGAAAAGAAGAATCTATTCGAGGGGGGCATCAGAGATATTTTGTTCCGCCACAAAAAATTATTGGATTCTTGCATCTCCAAAAATTTCCACGATACATCAGAACAATCATTTACAGGATTTACTGATTCCTAAGAGCGATCATCCTTTTAATTTATAATTTAACTAGCCGGTCCCTTCTTTTGTTAAAAAAAAATGAATAGAAAGGAATTAATGGCTTGGACCGTGTATTACCGCTCAATCTCCGGTAGAAAGGTTCCATCGGAACAATTTTTTCAGGGTACCTCGTAAAAAAAAAAGAGGAAGTGTGGGGAGAAATGACAAGAAGGTATTGGAACATAAATCTGGAAGAAATGATGGAAGCAGGAGTTCATTTTGGTCATGGTACTAGGAAGTGGAATCCTAGAATGGCACCTTACATCTCTGCAAAGCGTAAAGGTATTCATATTACAAATCTTACTAGAACTGCTCGTTTTTTATCAGAAGCTTGTGATTTAGTTTTTGATGCAGCAAGTAGGGGAAAACAATTCTTAATCGTTGGTACAAAAAATAAAGCAGCTGATTCAGTAGCATCGGCTGCAATAAGGGCTCGATGTCATTATGTTAATAAAAAATGGCTCGGTGGTATGTCAACAAATTGGTCCACTACAGAAACAAGACTTCATAAGTTCAGGGACTTGAGAGCGGAACAAAAGACGGAAAGACTTAACCGTCTTACGAAACGAGATGCAGCAATGTTGAAGAGACAATTATCTCACTTGCAAACATATCTGGGTGGCATCAACTATATGACGGGGTTGCCTGATATTGTAATCATCGTTGATCAGCAAGAAGAATATACGGCTCTTCGAGAATGTGTTACTTTGGGAATTCCAACAATTTGTTTAATCGATACAAATTGTGACCCAGATCTTGCAGATATTTCGATTCCAGCCAATGATGACGCTATAGCTTCAATTCGATTAATTCTTAACAAATTAGTATCTGCAATTTGTGAGGGTCGTTATAGCTATATAAGAAATCGTTGATTAATAATAAGATAAGTCAATTACTTCGTCAATTCCATCGATTTATGGAATCGGTTACTATACTATATCCATCCTGAATATAAAAGATAAAAATTCCCGGGGATATTATGTAATTACTTGGTATCCGAAATATACAGTTAAAGTAGGCGAATCGATAAAGAGATAATTGAATCAAAATAATTCCTTTTTAAGTTCTATTTCTGTCAGAGGGCAAGCAATATGAATGTTCTACCATGTTCCATCAACACATTAAAAAGGTTATACGATATATCCGGTGTAGAAGTAGGCCAACATTTCTATTGGCAAATAGGAGGTTTCCAAGTCCATGCCCAAGTACTTATTACTTCTTGGTTCGTAATTGCTATCTTATTAGGTTCTGCTACTATAGCTGTTCGGAATCCACAAACCATTCCAACCGACGGTCAGAATTTCTTCGAATATGTCCTTGAATTCATTCGAGACTTGAGCAAAACTCAAATTGGAGAAGAATACGGTCCATGGGTTCCTTTTATTGGAACTATGTTCTTATTTATTTTTGTTTCCAACTGGTCGGGTGCTCTTTTACCTTGGAAAATAATACAGTTACCTCATGGGGAGTTAGCCGCACCCACGAATGATATAAATACTACTGTTGCTTTAGCTTTACCTACGTCAGTAGCCTATTTCTATGCAGGTCTTACAAAAAAAGGATTGGGTTATTTCGGTAAATATATTCAACCAACTCCAATACTTTTACCAATTAACATCCTAGAAGATTTCACAAAACCCTTATCGCTTAGTTTTCGACTTTTTGGTAATATATTGGCTGATGAATTAGTAGTTGTTGTTCTTGTTTCTTTAGTACCTTCAGTAGTTCCTATACCTGTCATGTTCCTTGGATTATTTACAAGTGGTATTCAAGCTCTTATTTTCGCAACTTTAGCCGCGGCTTATATAGGGGAATCCATGGAGGGTCATCATTGACTATCTTTCAAAATATGCTTTTTTATTTATCCCAACGCTGTATAGGCGGTTCAAATAAGCTATTTTGGAACAGAATAGATACAAGGGTATATATATATATATGATTTAGAGTACTAGTAAAAAAGATTACGATATTTTGGAATTCAATTGTCAACAAAAAGGAATGAACGAGATCTAAAGGATCTTTTTCCTAAGATTTCCGTTGGGGCCACTTATGTCATACTCCCCCAATATTCTATTTCTATTTGTTCAGTCAATCACAATATTGATTACGATTCATACCTAATCATAATTTGGATAAGATAAGAATTGTTATCCGGTTCCGATGTGCGATAAAAAAAGTGTTCTATGAAACTATTCCCATCCCATTTCATTTGATTTCAGTCAATTCAATGATTGATCAAAATTTGAATTAATTGCATGCAATTAATTGGATCTCTAATATGGATATTGTATTGATATGGAAGGAGTCAGTCAGACTAATGAATTCGTCAGTTTGTATTCATGCTTGTATTAATGCGGGATCGGATCGGGATAATGATAAAGAAAAGGAAACCAATAATTTACAAACGAGATTCATAAAAAATGGGTTAGGGATGGGGTCAAACTGGGTATATGTTATTTAATTATAAGCCAACTCTTCTGTATGTTTCAAAGAATGATTCTAGAATCGGGTTGAATATTAGATGTGAATTTTTTGTTTACGTTATGGAAGAAAGCCATGTATATGTGATATTAGATATTTACTAGTTATATATGAACTATCCATATATCTTATTGACTTTTCTACCCCACCGTGAATTTAGATAGGAATTACAATAGAAGTTCTTCCGTTTCGTCTGGGCCGAATGAATAAACAGATGAAATCAAGCATAGCATATAGAAGAGAAAGAGTGCAGAATTGAAAGAATGAATGGTTCGGAACAAATAAATGAAACGGAAGAACTAGGTCCTTCTGCATTGATTATGGATTGATAAAGACTCCGTGGATAGGAAAACGCGAGATCGAAGCAGTTCTTATGATTCAATAATCTCATTACTTTAATTTGTAGTTCATAGTTATTTCGACTGGATTGGGTGGATCTTAGTAATGGAATAATAAGTCATAATTCATTGGTTGCTTGTATCATTAACCATTTCTTTATTTTTATGCGAGGAGCTTACCATGAATCCACTGATTTCTGCTGCTTCCGTTATTGCTGCTGGATTGGCTGTAGGGCTGGCTTCTATTGGACCTGGAGTTGGTCAAGGTACTGCTGCGGGCCAAGCTGTAGAAGGTATCGCAAGACAACCAGAGGCAGAGGGTAAAATACGAGGTACTTTATTGCTTAGTCTGGCTTTTATGGAAGCTTTAACAATTTATGGACTGGTCGTGGCATTAGCACTTTTATTTGCAAATCCCTTTGTTTAATCCTATAAATTTGTAAAGTTTTTTGTTTTGTCTTTCTTATTTTATTACCTTGGATTTGCCGCTTGATTTTTCGAATTATATCAAGATTTCACTCCTACAATAACGATTTCACTCCTACAATAGTTTTAACTTAGAGATAATACCCCGTGGGAAGGACTAATTTGAGGATCAGGAATTAGCGGATCCACTCGCTTTCTTCCTTCCCGTTCTCAGTCCAATGGAACCCCCTTTTTTTAGGAAGCGTTGCAACAAATGAGGTATTTCGCAATTGATATGCGACCTGAGACCCAATTCTAACAAGTATTTCAATTTTCTTATTGAAATAAAAATTTTAAAATATTAAGAAAATTAATAAAAAAATCAATCAAATAAAAAAAAGGGCGAAGTAATACAAAAAGAACTCTGTTCGATTTAGTCAGTCCTATCTATAAGAGGAGATCCTATGAAAAATGTAACCGATTCTTTCGTTTCCTTGGGTCGCTGGCCATCCGCCGGGAGTTTCGGATTTAATACCGATATTTTAGCAACAAATCCAATAAATCTAAGTGTAGTCCTTGGTGTATTGATTTTTTTTGGAAAGGGAGTGTGTGCGAGTTGTTTATTTCAAGAATAAGCTGGATCTAACCAGCTGCACTTTATTCTTTATAATTAGAATTAGGAAAGATTCTAATTAGAATTAGGAAAGAAAGGTGCACGATCTCGCGAATTACTTCTGAATAAATTCAGAAATCATATGTACGAACCATAGCATTTCGCGATTCATTGGTAAATAAACTTTGATTCTCTATCAACCAATAATATGGGACCCTAAGCAAAACATGGTTAAAGCTAAATTGTTTGAAGTTCGGGCGCAACATTGGTGCTCTTTCTACCACTATATTAATTAGTATGGAGATGGTTTCAAAATGAATAGTTGCATTTTATCCGATATAGAACACTCATATCGATAAAATGATTT